ATATGAATAATAAGTAATAATAGCATGGCACTTCGAGTTCGATATGAGCAAACCATTATTGTTTTTTCATAACATGAGATTTTATGTCGAGATAGTAGTATGAAACATAGGTCATTTCGGATTTGATCTTATGTGTCGGGGGTACATTTCAGCGTCACAAACCATTTTTTTTCCACACTAGAATTCTCTTTCTGATATTTATGAAAGAAAAAGTACGAAAATGAAAAAAAAAAAATCTCATTTTTTTCCTTATTTGATCGTATCAGAAAGAAACTTTGGGATTGCTAAATCACAGACAAAATAAATATATAAAGCAACAGAACCATCATAGTATTTTTTTTTACTCCTACGAAGGGAAGGGTGGTAAATGGATCATTCAACGATCTGGATCGGATGGATTCTATTTCTTTCTTCAATAGAAGAGAAGAAAAAGAAAAAGTAAATTCCATTGTGGAGCCGTATGCACAAAAGATGCCTGTACGGTTGTACAATTCTATTTTTCTTTTTTTTTTCTTATTTTTTTTTTACTTTAGCCCAATCATGCAAGATAGAAGAACCGTTCATGATGTTATATCAATATCATCAGGGTTATGATTCACCAACCTGCTAGTTCTTTTTATGAGGCACAAGCAGGCGAATTTATCCTGGAAGCGGAAGAACTACTGAAACTTCGCGAAACCCTCACAAGGGTTTATGTACAAAGAACGGGTAACCCTTTATGGGTTGTATCCGAAGACATGGAAAGGGATGTTTTTATGTCAGCAACAGAAGCCCAAGCTCATGGCATTGTTGATCTTGTAGCGGTCGAAAATGAAAATACTGGGGATTCCATGTAAATCCATTTCAAACCATAATTCGAATTTTCTGCGATTTGATATTGAATAGAAAAAATTCATATCAATCATCAGGTTAAGATCGATCTAAACCAATCCATTCCATTCTAGAATTCTATATATACATACGACATGCCAACTATTAAACAACTTATTAGAAACACAAGACAGCCAATAAGAAATGTCACGAAATCTCCCGCTCTTAGAGGATGTCCTCAGCGTCGAGGAACATGTACTAGGGTGTATGTGCGATTCGTTCAGATCATGAGTTCGAACAAATGAGACAATTTTCCAGTATCAATGACCAGTACCAATGAATAGGATAGATAGAGAAGATCTATCATATACCTATATTGTGTTTGGAATTTATGGTTTACATTGGTGCAAATCCAATCACCTAGATTTGAGATGAAAAGCAATTCCCCATTGGGGGCAAATGGTTATCCATTAAGCGGAGGAAATGGTATTATAAGAAGCAAAAAGGTTATACCCCTATTCTTGAAAGAACGGACTAACAGGGTCAGCTACCTAGCCAACTTTCATAATTAAATGCCGTCACTGTATGGATAACTCTTATTGTGAAAAGAACAATTACTGTATAATTGATGGGTAGAGCCAAAGAGTGTGAACTATACAAGTTAACAATAACATTTGATAAAATGAAAGAAGAGGCTCCGGTGTATAGAGAGGACCTCACCGTTTAAAAAGTAACCATAGAAACGACGGAACCCACTATTTTTTTTTATTTAGTATCGTTAGAATTTCTTATTTCCAGGCGAAATGCCTGGAAGGAATAAAAAATCGTGGTTGGGAAGGTCATAGTAGCAAAAGCCATTGGAATTTATATTTTTTTTATATATCGGAATAATCCGTTTTGTTATTAATTGACGGGGGGGGGAAAGGATGACTGAAAGAAGAGAAATCAATTAGTTATTCATTAAGGTTTAATTTGATTCAATGACCAGAGTTAGACGAGGATATACAGCTCGGAGACGTCGAACAAAAATTCGTTTATTTGCATCAACCTTTATTGGGGCTCATTCAAGACTTACTCGAACGACTATTCAACAGAAAATGAGAGCTTTGGTTTCCTCTCATCGAGATAGAGGCAGGCAAAAGAGGGATTTTCGTAGTTTGTGGATCACTCGAATAAATGCAGTAATTCGTGAGAATAAGGTATTCTATAATTATAGTAGATTAATACCAAATCTGTACAAGAAGCAATTGCTTCTTAATCGTAAAATACTTGCGCAAATATCTATATCAAATAAGAATTGTCTTTACATGATTTCCAATAAGATTATCAAATAAAGGATATGATATTATCAAATATAATACAGAAATGATTGAAATTGAAACAGAATTCCCCGGAGAATGAACTCCGGGAAGATAGAATAAAAATATTAAGATAAGTAGTAGGAATGAACGAACATGTTTCAATAAAAAAAAAAGATTTCTTCTTTTCTTCCCCCATTTTTTATTTCTTATAACACAAGAAAAAATCGGGATTCTAGGCCTTTTGAACAAAACATCAATCTGAGCTTGAGTTCCGATTGGAGTTTTGAGTCAATTGAGGAGTATGTTTATTTATTTTTGGTTCTAGGACCAGTAGTTCTGGGGATCGACTCGGCTCTCTCAAATTGTTTCTCATTATTAAGAAAAGGTAACAAAGATAAAATACGAGCTTGTTTTATAGCAATAGTAATTAATCGTTGTTGTTTCAGGGTCAATTTATTCACCCGTCTAGATAATATTTTTCCTTGTTCACTAATAAATCGACTAATTAAACTCATGTTTCTATAATCGATTCGATCCCCCGATCCAATTGGGGACAAACGCCTACGAAAGGATCGCTTGTATTTACGAAAAGGTTTCTTGGATTTATCCATGGTTTATTCCTTATCTTTAAAATTCTATTTCTTTATTCATTTCAGATTCAGATCTGACCGAAATAGGCTTTGATTCGTATCGTATATATTATACATATCATATATAATGCATATCATATATATATATGAAAATATAATCGGGTTTGATTTGTATTGTATATATTATGTACATTATATATGTTAAGTTTATATTATATATGTTAAGTTCTTCCTCTTCCTTGGAAAGATCACGCACACGTTCCGTTCCATCTATTTCTTTATTTCCCCATGAATCGTATGCTTGTGACAATAGCGACAAAATTTTCTCAATTCTAATCGACTGGATGTATTGCGTCGATTCTTTTGAGTAATATATCTAGAAATACCCGGCGATTCTTTATTGACACCATTTCGGACACAACTGGTACATTCCAAAATAACCCTGACTCTGACATCTTTACCCTTGGCCATGAACCCCCCTTTTTATTTTGGATCGACTTAACTTCTTCTATTTTCGACCAAAACCGAAGAAGAATAAAAGAACAAAAAAAATCAATAAGAAAATCAATAGAAGTTACTAACTTGAAATTCAATTAAATTCAATTAATATTAATAGAGTAATAGTTATAATTAATAATAGAGTAATAATTAAGTAATACAATTTCTTTCTAACTATCAATTATTCCTATCTTAAATCCCAATATTTCATTTAAATATCTTCTTTCTATGCTATGATTTCGTGGATCCTGCCCTAGATCTGGATACACATTTCCATTTATGTTCCCCAAAATTCGATCTTAAATTCACCAGATTTTTGTCGAGGTTCAATACACTTTTTCTTTTTCTTTCCTTCCTATCCTAAAGAACTGAAAAAAAAAGGGAAGGGGCGAAATTTTAGTCACGTAGAATTGTATCCCTAATTTTCTTCATTTCTTCGCATATTAATAACTAGAATGAAAAAAAAGGGAATGACAAGGCATCTGGGAATAAACGATTAATTTCTATCAATAGACCTGCTAAAGACCCAAACCATAGAGTAGTTAGCACAGGTGCCGCAGAGAGGTATGTTTTTATATCTCGCATTAAAAATCCTCCTTCTTTATTGTAATATTGTAATACATATATGTATGGTCAGATGTTGTAGTTCAAGATCATTTGTATTTTTTTCTTTACGCGAAATTCCTAACTAAAATAGATATGTACAATGAATCAATAGATGAGATTTTCCTGTCCCTAAAAAAGAAAAAGATGACCCCTTCTTCCTGAGCATTTCCGATAAATTTTTATTCTTTTTTTTATACGATACGCCGATAAGATAAATTTTCATTTTTATACGTTACAGATGTATAAAATTTTTTTATTATATGAAACCAAAAAGAAGAAATGACAAGAAAATTGTATATAGATAGAGGGGAAAATAACAATGTGGAAAACAAGACAGGGATTTTGTACAATGACACTGTACAAGAACTTTAAAAAGGGATGTAGCGCAGCCTGGTAGCGCGTTTGTTTTGGGTACAAAATGTCACGGGTTCAAATCCTGTCGTCCCTACCTATTACTTCTCCTATGGGCAGTAACGAGGGATTAATTAAGATCGATCGAAATTGGACATAATCTTTCATTTTTTCATATTATACGTATGCAAGATATGTTTGGGGGTAAAAAACCTTTTCTTTACACTACAGTCGTATTTCCTGTAATAAGAAAGCGCTCTTAGTTCAGTTCGGTAGAACGCGGGTCTCCAAAACCCGATGTCGTAGGTTCAAATCCTACAGAGCGTGATTCCGTTTATGTTATGTCGAATCACAATAAAAAAACTTAAGAAAAAAAGTGGAATTGAAACTTGAATTTTACTTCCCGCAGGGAAGAGGTCAATCAAAAAAAGAAATGTTACTCAATCAAAGATCCAACTGATCACCACGTCTGTATTGTAAATATGCAGTTACGAATAATCCTGCCAAAGTAATAGGAATTAGACCTAAGACGATTCCAAATAGAAAAACTTCAATCATTTCGGTTTTTTGAGGGAATAAAAAGATGGGTAAGATCTATCCCTAAATATTAATCTGAATTATCCATGAATCTCAATAACCAAGAATTGGCAATTGATGCGGAAAGGAACCATGGAACACCTGGAATCTCAGAGAAATATTCATTTTTATGAATTGTTCATTCAATTCATTTCAAATAAGTCGTATTTTATTCAAACCAATCAATAGAGCTGGGGTTATAGTTAAAGCAGCCAGTAGAAAACCGAAATAACTAGTTATAGTAGGCATGAAAGAGCTAAATTAGATA